CGTCGTTCCTTGATTGAAGTGGGGAATGAAATAGGAAGTTTGAACAGCCGCGGGTCGTCTATCGTGCGAGTCGTTCTCTATTCGGGCGTCAGAACAATAACGAATGGGAGCTATCGCACAACTGAATTTGCCATTTCTAAATGAGAGGCTTCCGTCACGAGCCGGATTAAGCCTCTTTCTTAAGGGCGAACAGATCGACTACGCCGATCTTTATATGTTTTGGCCACGTCCGTTTCCGCTCCAAAGAAGAAGGTTTAAATCTTTCAATCTTATGTCGTGAGGGATATGACCTATGTTAGGTCCATAAGATACCACAGCTTTTAGTGTTCTATAATTCACCTCAACATAATGAGTAGGTAGTTCAATTCTTTTGATTCTTCTCTTCATAGTCCACTTTTGGGGGGATGCGGAGCAATAGATCGAATTACTATATAACGAATAGTTGTAAACTATAGGACTTCTTATTCGAGTAGGAAGATTTCGGTTTTTCTCGTTCCTTTTCTTTTCAAAGAATAGGGATTTGAAATGATACAAATTTCTCTTCATTCTGTTGTGCTCAGCGAAGGAACTGCCTAAGCATACTTTTTCGAATCCAAACTTCTTTCTTCTTTTTAAGTCTTCTTCTTGCATAGAAGAACGCAACCGTTGCAAAAACGGGGATTTTAGTAGTAGGCGGCATCCCCTCTTAGTTTTGAGTAGGTGGAACCATTCTGTTTTGGTTCTTCTCCTGACCGGGTGATCCAGGAATTTCCCTATGATTTTATCAACTAATATTTCGATATAGAAAGATCTCCTTATTTCTTCACCGCGGATTCTTGCGTCATTTTCTTGAAAAGATATTATATCACCGTGGGACACTTTCAAATGCGTAATGCTTACCATTCTATTATTCACACAAACCCTTCGATGACTTATCAGCTGCCTTGCTTGAGGAATAGTTTCACAAAAATGGAGACGAACCAGAATAACGTCCAATCTTCTTTCTAGATTGAGTAGAAAAGGGATATATGAAGTTCGTTCTCTTCCTCTGTGCATCTCGGGTAAATCACCATAAAAAATGGACAACTTTCGTGTAGTTTGTAATTGGATGTAACTGTTAAGATTTTCTCTCGAATAAATCTCTGTCTTCTTCTCTGTAGTTTGCTGGGATCCCGTTGTGGATTCAGTAATTGGTTTCATCACCGGTTCTTTCTCTTTAGCATCAGATTCTGTTGCTGCCTTCATGCTCGTGATTTGTGACTCTTTCTCTTTATTGGGATCTTGAATCATCTTTTTAAGCAAAGCATTCTCATGCTGAAGAGACTTCAAATCTATTTTTATAAAAGTGATCTCCCTTTGTCTATTACATTCTTAGGTTTTGTGTCTACCCAAACATTGTTATTATCATAGACTGGGATCCTTTTTGTATCAACTTTGATTCCAAGGTTGACTTGATGCTCTTTTTTAGCTATATTTAGGGTATGCCAATCAATTCTGAAGTTCGAAGTAAGGGTGACCTGCTCTATCCGAGAAGGATCAGCATATTCTTCCTGCAGGGATGCAAAGAGCTGATTTGTAGACCAATAGAAGCGGATTCAGTTCTTTCCTTCTTTCTTACTTTCATGCCCTATACTTGCAAGATCCAAACAAAGCAAAGAATGCCCGAAAGCAAAGGCAGATTCAAAAGTAAAATGCACCGCTTTACTTCCGGAAAGTTTAATTACGTTATAAAAGATCAAGTCAACCATATGAAGCTCCAGCTACTAAGTCATGAACCAATGCAACTAGAACAACTTATTCTATTCGGCGCAATTAGTCTAGCTAACCCAATCATGCCGTACCTGCCTGAGCCTTAGAGTTCGATTCCAAACAATCCTTCTGAAAAGGAAATTCCTATAGCACTTAGAGCCAAAGCTGAATGCGATGCGTACTAAAGACTGTCGAACCAATCCTTGCTCGTTCAAGTTCAATCCCATCATTCTGACTTCTGCTTTTCGTTCGATCCAACTAGATTCCCCTAAACTTAAACTAAAGGCTCCCTCCCATGAAAGAGTCACGTCACTCTAACGTTTCACTAGTATAATTTCCTCGAGTACGAGTAGAAGAAAGAAAGTAACTCAATTCATTCATCTATTCATTGATCTAATCCAGATCTGATATTTACCATCTGGAGGGGCTTTTTACTCTGATTCCTTGGTACTGCTTTCAGCCTTATAGCTCACTGAACTACCTTTCCATTTCCAGAAAAACGAGAGTCACTCGCTCCGGGGAGATCTTCTTTGGGACTAAAGTAAAGAGCTCTAACAGAAGAGCGGGAACAGCAAGTAATTCCTACTGTCCTTACTCAAACTAAAGCACCAAGAGCAGCTTTCCTCCCCGAGGGTCATATCTGAAGGTTTTTGTGAGAGACTTTGTTCTTAGCGGCTTAGCCTACCTAATGAAGCAACCTGCAGAACCTGAGCTTGTGAAGAATTATCTGTTAAAAACTCTCCAACCGGAGAAAAGGATTGATAACTTTACTCTTGGAGAAGGAGTAATGCCTACAAGTTTTAAGGACTCGCATCGTCAAAAGGACATATTGGTTGCCGATTTTGGTGGCAGTGCAATAGGAAGAGTTGCGCCTTTCGATTCAGGGTTCTGGTGGATTATACTGCTGAGGTCATACACCAAGTACACGCGTGATTATGCTCTGGCATAACTCCCTGAGGCCCAGAGAGGGATGAAGTTGATACTCAACCTCTGCCTCTCGGATGGCTTTGACACTTTTCCAACACTTCTATGTGCAGATGGATGTAGCATGATTGACAGAAGGATGGTGAGTTTATACTTTAAGTTTTCCACAGGGTTGGCTCCAGCCTTGTTTCGTAGTGAATTTATGGATTTGAATAATTCTTGAAATAATTTGTAAATTGAACTTGTACCTGAAACAGGGAATATGGGTATCCAATTGATATCCAGGCACTCTTCTCTTTTTTCCGCTTAGGTGTGCTCGGCAGATGCTAAAGCCAGAGCGTGATGGCAAAGAGTTGATCGAGCGAATTGATAAGCGAATCACAGCTCTCAGCTATCACATTCAGAAAGACTACTGGCTGAATTTCACTCAATTAAATAACATATACCGCTACAAAAACGGAGGAGTACTCCCACACAGCTGTTAACAAGTTGAATGTCATCCTCGACTCTATCTGGGTGTTGGATTTCATGCCCTTGCGGGGAGGGTATCTGATTAAGGAGCGCTGGGAGGTCGGGGAGATGCCCTTGAAGATCACTTACCCAGTTCTGGCCGGATTTGATCTAAAAAACACACGGCGGAGTTACCATAATGGTGGGTCTTGGCCAGGTTAGTGTCAGGAACACAACGTTATAGTACGTTATTTTCATTTCAATGGTGCAAAGGAAAAAGATGCTTGTACGCACATTAGCTCAATTGACCCTGACTGTCTAGATCAGGTTTCCAGTTTAAGAAAGCTGTGAGAATGACCTAACGGCCTTGAATACCGATCCAAATTGAAATTGTGCTTCAAATAGATAATTCTATTGGAAAGGCTATGGTAGGAAATTTATAGTGGATTTTCCTTCACACGAATTTATTGGATTGGAAACAAGATTCAACTAGAATGAAGCAGCAGAAAGGAAATGCAGCACAAATAGTATTTTGAGTTGGCGGCTTCAAACTACCAATCATACTTTACATGGTCTGACTTTGGATGTAAAATGGCATTTGATTTCAGACACCGGGTGGAATTTTTTTTAGCACCCTAGACATTTACGAAATGCAACTATTATCCACTGAAGTGACTTAAATACAATGTATATTCTTGCTCATCTCTTCTTGTGATGAGAATGTTGAAGTTAATGCTTCTTTGATGTGGGTTTCGTGTAGTTCTGATGAGTTAACCAATTCCTCTACCCCGCTTAGTCCCTTTCAACATACCCCGAATCTAGCCTAAAATCCGATCTTTCTTCTCTTATGATTTTTTTCTACTTTACTTGACTTTATAAAAGTGTATTCTCTCTAAGAGCTCATTTTGTTTTTGTTTTTCCTGTATAGCTGGCTATATCTTTCCCTGGAATGGCTAACATAGAGATTTCTTCCCTGTGTGGGAGTGTTAAGGGTTTGAGTCATAAACTAAACTTCTTTAGTTCCATTGCTCCTAGTGGTGGGGATTTTCCCTTTAGTTACGTCTAGCATTCCTTTTTTTTTCAAGTAGTCTATTGGGCCTGTGAATGTGAAAAAAGCTTTTCATCCGTCCCGACCAGTCCTTCTCTCTTTTAAGATTGGAGAGGGCTACTATTCAAAAATAAAATCTTTTTGAAATCAAATCTATAGCCCGCAGAAATGCTTCTTCCTGCGAGTGGAGGTGCTCTGACATCCATTGTAGTATGAGTGGATAGGGCCCTATCACTCTACCTTAGAGTGGTAAGCTATGCTATCTAGTCTAGTTGGAGTTCTTTTTTCAGTGTCGGATTTTTTACAATTAGCCTTTGCCTTCCAATTATGCTTCCTCCTATTTCAAAAAGTTAGTGTTTAAGCCTTTCAATTGCAGTACCACATTTTCTAGCGATCTAGTTCCATTCAGTCCTATTGATCTTGAAGCAGGAGGATTTTCCAAGGCACCTACAGGAAGGGCAGCAAGCGACTAGGTTTCGTTTCATAGGCGGTAAGACTTTCCCATAGAAGCCAGAGGTATGGTATGATGGATGCGGGCATAGTTTACACTCGTAGGTAATCAGGTAAGCAAGTGGGATAGCTGAAAGCTTTTGATATGGATCTTAAGTAAGCACAAACCTGTGATAAAGGTAGTTTCCCCCTCTTGGCATTGTAGGAGTCATTCCAGTAGTTTCATTCCAAGCATAAAAAGTACCCGCATTGAATTCGCCTTCGTGGCAGTCTCTTAGGCGTCAGATTTTAGGCAAGCAGAAGGATCAGATAAGACATAGATTTATTTTAGTGGGAGTTATCCATCTAGGTCAAGCGCTAATATATACATTGATTTCCTTTAGAGTTGAGAGTAAAATAGCTAGAAGAAGGCTAGGAAGGTGGAAGAGAAATTACCTATAATAAGAAAGAGAATCCAATTTTCTAATATGAATTTGAATGGATTCTCCACTAACTGGAAAACCTGCCAATCCACTCTTCCTTTTTGGTCTGCCACTACTGTCTTACTGAAGCTGGCTTGCCTTGCGTAGATCAAAAACTTTTCAAACTGGCTTACTAATAGAACTTTTCAATATAAAGAAAGACCTTGTACATCTGTCCTATAAAGAAAGACCTTGTACATCTGTCCTAACTTTGATAACACTGGAATACATACTTTACTTCCGCGGGTATTGGCTTTCGGGCTTGATGAGCTCCACCTTAAAGAGAAAAAAAATGGGCCTACTGCATGGGTTAATGTTGATAGGATCTGGGAGATTGGAAAAGACATCCCGGTAAATGTATTTCTTTTAATAAAGGAAAGCTTCCACGTCACATCCGATAGTCTGATTGGACTTCTGCTGGAACTGGCTGGTCACACTCGGTAAGACTTTTTTTATCCTGTAAGACTGGCTTTTAATAGAACCCCTAACATCTCTAAGAAAGCATCGACCCTCGCTGATGCTCGTACATACTTTGATTTCCGACTAAATAAAAGAGGCTTTCTTTGCAGCATCCGTCTTGCAAGCAACCTATCCCCCTATATTAGATTAATCGGGTTACAAAAACTCTAACGGATATAGAGCCAACGGACGCTATGGATTTGTTGTACCATTTTACGTGCTTGAACTCAGAACACACGCCATCCGATCCGAACATAACATACAAGGGCTCCCTTATCTTCTATGTACTTTATCTTCTTTCTGATTTTTTTTTTCTTTTATAGACTGGATTGAGTGAACAGTCGGGGGCTGGGATGCCTGCCCTTAACAACGAAAAGCTTTTTTTTAGACTTTTCGCTTCGTTATGAGACAGCTGGTCTAAAAAGGACTTTAATGGATCCGGGCCATATGTACTTGAAAGGGTGGTAGGGGTTTCGTGGAACCAAGTTCTTTCTTTTTGTTGCTTTCCCACTTTCACTTCCCTGGCTTTCGAAACATGGCATCAATAGGATTTCTTTTTATTCTTATAGACTAAAGGAACCGACAGGCCATAATTAGGTCTTAACTTCTATCGGGCACAGGCTTTCGGACAGGCTTTTTACTATTGGTGAATCCACCTTTGATAAGAACTTTCCAAGTCCATCAAAAACCTATAAATAATAAAAAAAGATCCCTGGAGACTAGACTCTTCTCTTGGAAGCGAGATCACTGGAGCTGGGACTGGTGATTGACTTTCCTAAGACTTTTTTTGGATTCCTGAGGGAAGAGGTAGCGAAGGATAAAATCTCGGACACTGGCGTATGGGACTTCTCTTATGTTATAGCTTCTGCGCGAAGAGTGAGCTTATGGACTCTTTCACTTTAACTGGAACGAAGTCGCTATCTTAGTCCGCGGGTAGAAAAGCTGGCTTGTGGAAAGACAGACATTGTCTTTTTTTTTAACAGACTACAGAGTCACAGCACAGCTACTCTTTGCTTGGGCCCCATTGATGAACATGAGATTTGTTATGAAAGGACTTCTCTCCTTCTCTCTAACAAGAGCAAGTAGACCTGCCCTCTAACAAAGAAGGAAGAAAACTCACAGCTCTTTGTCTTCCTATATGACATCAAGCAAGCATCACGGACCCTATTTCAAGATATGGATGGGGAACTTTGCTGCATCTGAGGCTAGGCACCTAATCTCCCTCCCAGGGAAAAAAGGCTCTTTGGACACTTTCGAGTTCCTCTGCTCTGAGTCCTAAAACCGGTAATGCCGTTGACGGCTTCTTTTGACTATTGGGATACCTTTCCCGCGCATTCCTTACCTCAGTGTGGGATGCCGTCCCATCTTAGCAAGAAAAGGGCTAGGTTGCTGCTGGTTTTGCGTGAGTCTCTTTCTTTTCAGACGCCAGTTTCTATTGAATGCCCTGCTTGAGGAATAGAAATTTCATATAATAGAATAGTAATGTGCTAAAGGAACTGACAGATGCTAGGAGGGCTAAACGAAGCACGTAAGCGAAGCCGGGTCGAAGCATAAGCAGGGCATGGTAACGAGAAAGAAGCGGTTGTAAGTTAGATAACTAGTTTAGCAAGCGCGCCTATCGGCTACAGTAACAGCCATGCCATGCGCCTATCTAGCGCATGATAGCTTACTTCTAACTGACATTAAGATTTTGATTGAGTGTGCAGCATCAGGGAGAGGGGGTTGGTATAGTCCTTCCGCAGAGAGGGAGACTGGCTGGAAAGATGGAGATCTTAATGCCAACCGCCTGCTTTTAAGTTTACCTTCTTTTCTAAAGTCTAAAGCAGCTTGCTTGGAAGCTAACTTAAGTAGATTTATTGAAAGAGATATTGCTATTAGCAAACTACCTGCTTGAAAGTGTCTATTCACCCAGACCTCTAAAAGAAGAAGCTGAGCTCTATCTCTCTTTTTTTTTTATTAGAATAAATAAGATTATAGGCAAGGCTTCCCCTGTTGTCTATGAGTCGCCGGCTTCCCTTTTCCCCATAGAGCAAGCCCCTACTGCTCTTCTGCCTGCTTTAGGGCAGGGCCTATATAACGTCATAAAAAGCTCCTTTACCGAACGAGGCTGAGAAAATCTTACCCTACTTGGCTCACTCCCGTTCGCGGGTTTTCTCTCTAAACCAACTCCTTGGCTCACGCGTGTAAATGCGTATATAAGTGCTCAGCTCATTCTTTTCCCAAAAAGTGCTCCTCTTGAGCGATCCATTATATGAGCGGGGCAGCTAGTAGAGAGAAAATCTCCATATTTTTAAGCCGGTCCCATTGATTTAATTAAATTACGATCAGGCTGAGATCTTGCCTGGAAAAGGCTTGGGTAGGGTCAGTTCGTTTAGCGCTTCGAGGCTGTCTTCGACTCATAGAAGAAGTAAGCCCCACTATTTTGTCTAACAAGAAATGGAGTAAGGGACGGGAAGCTACTCTTGTTCATCATGCGCCTTGTGTGCTTTGTATTCTCTATCGCTTGGGAATAAACGATCGCGATGTAGCAGAGTCGTGATAACTCTCTTCAAGCGGATCAACAAAGGCGAGATCAGCTCACTTGCCCACCGACCCGTCTCTTATACGATGAAACAAAGTCCATCCACTATATAAGAAGAGGAGACAGAGAGGTAGTAAGTTGCCCGCTTGTAGCAAGTTCTTTCAGGACGTAGCTAACCCTTCCGAGGGACATCCTGGTTCAAGTCTTCATCGATCGGGTGGATTTATATGCTCCGGGGGGGTGAGACGAGGTGTAGCGCAGTCTGGTCAGCGCATCTGTTTTGGGTACAGAGGGCCATAGGTTCGAATCCTGTCACCTTGACCATAACCTTCATTAGTGTATTCATTTTCTGTGGTTTCCCTAATCAAACTAGATCAAAGAACCATGAATAGGGAACATCCGACCAGCTACGCCTAAGATGTGAAATGGGTGCATAAGGATGTTGTGCTCAGCCTGGAATCATAAAGTTCAAAGTACCAGAGATTCCTAGAGGCATCCCATCCGAAAAACTTCCTTGACCGATTGGATAAATCAAGAAAACAGCAGTAGCCGCCGCAACAGGAGCTGAATATGCAACAGCAATCCAAGGACGCATACCCAGACGGAAACTAAGTTCCCACTCGCGCCCCATGTAACAAGCTACACCAAGTAAGAAGTGTAGAACAATTAGCTCATAAGGACCGCCGTTGTATAACCATTCATCAACGGATGCCGCTTCCCATATTGGGTAAAAGTGCAACCCTATAGCCGCAGAAGTAGGAATAATGGCACCAGAAATGATATTGTTTCCATAAATTAAATCCAGAAAGAGGTTCACGAATACCATCAATGTCTACTGGAGGGGCAGCAATGAAAGCGATAATAAATACAGAAGTTGCGGTCAATAAAGTAGGAATCATCAAAACACCAAACCATCCAATGTCTCCTAACGCAGCGACGAGGACGCAACGGTTGGCCGCCTGATGAGCCTCACTCTCTTTGAGAAATGATGTGCGCTACACCGCTAGCCTTCTTCCATACAGCCATCGGAATATCTGCTTACCAGGGCAGATGCCCCTTTCTTCTTTTAAGCTTAATAAGATTCTTAATTTTGAACTACAGCCCTAGCGGAGACTTAAGACTTTTGATTTGAACAAGAAACTACGTCCCCATCGGCTTTAGGAAGGGCCTTAGCCTTAGCTCCAAGATCTCAGTTTGCATCAGGATTTCAGTTCTCAGCAGGAGCCGATTGCTCTTAACTTAAGGATAAACCGATGGAACATAGTAGTGAATTTCTCTCTCCCGATCCGGTTTCGGTTAAGTAATCTGTCTATCCATCAGGTTAGGTTTCGACCTAAGCATGTAAGGGCTTTCTAGTAGGGTAACCAAACCATGCCTCGCAGCATTGATTTCTTCTTTTCATTCTCAGAACAATCTCCAGAAAGACTTAACGCCAACCAAATAGGAAGCTTCATCCAATCCTCACCTTCGGAACGGGCTTCAGACTAGCCCACAATATCAAAGCCTCCTATCAGAGTCAACCCATGTCACAAACCAATCTAACTTTATGCTTACTTTGTTTAAGTTTAGAAGATCAAAATCTTATTCGTAGTAATAGAGAGAGATTTCTTTCCCGCTTTTCAGATCACTATGAATCTATCTCATCAAAATGAATTGCACATTGGATTCTCGATGTATTCGTCTCGGTCTAAGGAAAGGGGAAAAAAAGTACTTCCACTCGATGGTTTATGGGGCACTCTCTCCCACCCCCTTGCAGGAAAAAGGATTAAGATACTACGGCTATCTCTTATCTCTGACATTTACCCGGAAAAAGGCCTCCTTAGAAGAGACCAATTCAAAGCAAAGTATGTAGCCATAGAAATTGGAAAGAGCGATTGAGAACAGCTGGCTTGACCCACACGACACTGATTGTCACTTCCTTTCCCTTCTTTAAAGAAAAAGTAAAACGAAATGCGAATAGAACTCACGAAATCTGGAACTAACCTCTTAACCGTTCGTGCTCCATTGCCATTCATTCATGAACTGGTTTGATTGACCGTAATTCCCTACTCCTAGGACAGCCTTAAACCAATCAGTAAATACAATAACAAAAACAAAAAGAAAAAAGATGCAGCGGCTATAGACACTGACTTTACTGTTGATGACGCGCGGGAAAATGCTACTTTTTAGATTGATGCGTAATTGGACAGCTTTCAAAGACAAGCAGGAATGAGCTGGTAGTTAGAATGAGTGATCGTAGCAGCTCTTGGAGAAAGTGAATCCCTAACCGCAGCTAGTTTTGTTACACGGTGGTAGTCTTGAGGTAATTTCGAAATCATCAGCTCTTGCGCACTCATTGGCTGGTAGTCTGAACTTCTTCTTTGATCTTCAACTGGACATTTTCATCCTCCTAAACTTCTGTTTAACTGGCTTGCATTCCGGTTCTAAGCGGAAAATGGTGGACCACCATGTCAGTGTCTAACCCAGGCATATCCTCATTCATAAGACCATGCGAAGACGTCTTTGTATTCCCTGAGCAACTGAATAAGCTGTGTCTTTAGAACGATGTCCCGATTTTGACCTCTTTTATCTCCCCATCTTCCCCTAAGTTCACTTTCTCAACCTCCTCCTGGTATGTCCTGGAATTCCCTACCAGGGAGAGGGACAATTTCCTTTTCATTACGCTCTATTATTCTAAGGAGTGAATCCGGGGGTTCAATTTCTTCTTCATCGGTGTAGCTTATTATTGGAGTTTCAACAGTTTTGTTTGAGCAGACTAAAATCGATCTGAATTATAGCACAAGAACCTGTAATAATAGACAAAAGACAGAGATTAATGGAAGTGCTTGGAATATGATGATTTTGGACAATAAAGGAAATGGAAACAAGTGCATTTATAGAAATTGAAATACGTATGCCTGGTTTTGCATCACCCTCCTAGAGGTCACAGGCAGGCTACACCTCTGGACTTTGATACATCTTTACACAGAGTTCTGGGGGGCGCCTTCCATAGGATAGGGGATTGTAGCCAATAGATCGACCAAGCAGATTGAGGATAGGAGTTGTTGTCGAGTTGAAGACCACGTTCTTTCTGTGATTCCACAAGATCCAGCACACAACAGGGAAAACCATGCTCCAGGGGACAGCACGGAGGTATGACATCCCCTTTGACTGACAATTTAGTCTCAACCAATCATTCACTGTAAGCACTCAAAAGTTTTCTATGGTTGTGGGGATGTGAATAGCATTCCAAACATCCCTAGCCACTTTACCGTCTCGAAGAATATGAATAAGAGTTCAATATTGTCGTGGCAAAGAGGACAAGAAGGCCACTCTATGATGTCTCTTTTTCCAAAGAAGTTCTCTCGTGGCTATCCGACCCTGAAAGCAAGGCCACAGGAAGAATTCAATTTTAGGGAAAGCATGAGTCTTCCAGATCCAAAGGTCATGTTGTTGAGAGGTGTTACTATCCATTTTTTACGCGGATTGCATGCAAAACTTCACTTCCCATTACTTGACCCTTTCCACTCCTCACTGGAGTTTCCACCAAGCCAATAAAATCTGCCTCTTGCGCTCTTATACTTATATCTTATATAATAGAATCTTTGGCCTTGACTTTCCTCTTCCCCCCTTCTTTCTTTGTTAGAATTCAACATCTCTGATATGTTCTGCATTTTGTTCGCCCACTCTTCATTCAGGGTGGTTAGAACCAGGGGAGGATCTTCCACCTTTAAGTTTAAGGTCGGTCATAGCACCAGCACCTGAACGCTTACTCTTACTGTTCTTCTCAGCTAAACCTCCTTTCTTAGGCCCTGAGGTTCTTGTTTGGAGTCATTTGTTTATCACAGAACAAGTCCCCCTCAAACTCAATGCCTCACTCAAATGGCACTGCAACTTCGGCTACTTTAGCCAAAAAAACGGATTTCACTCATCTTAGCCGGAATGTGCCCTCACTCTCTTTCTGACACAGGGCTGAGCGCTCTAGAATAGAAGCGAACAACTTAACCTCGCAGGGTTTAGGAACCTGCCTTTGTGGCTTGTTGTGAAAGACCGATGAGCATATGGAACTGCAGTTCATACTCCATTTCTTGAATGTGAAAACTGAAGAAAAAAGAAAGAAATTGCTTTTGCCCTCACACGAGCAGCGCGTAGGTTATGTCCAGATCTCAGTCTATCTTGTTGAATTCTTAGTCGAGTAAGCCGCGGGAGCAATGTCCAGTTCAACCGAAACTACTGCTGCATAAAGGGCAGGTCCAACGGCACCACACCTCCTATTGAGAAAAGAAAAGGTCAAGACTTAGCTTCCTAATAAGCTTTCAAGAGAACAATGTGTTCAAACCGAAGCTCCTAGAATTGGATCCGATCCTAGCCTAGCTTCAAAGAAGTCGTTACGCGAGAAGGTGTAGGTGCTGCTCGATCGAGCCAAGTAGTCCCTTTCTGCTCATAGTAGCCTTTACTACTCATAATGGCCAATACCCGAGTTGCGGATTCTACTCTTGAAGTGAGTGACTCAAGATACGCAAGGACTGAACCGAGCTTCCTCCTCCACTGGATCGAGTTCACTTACGCTTTCCCTTCTTCATTTCATCTCAAGGTTTTGGAACTTATTATAAGAAGCTCCCACATTGGTTGGCTAGGTTGAATTATGGGTCTGAAGCCCTGCCCTTCTATCTTTCCCAAGAGCAAATTCTGACATATCTCTGTTCGAATCGAAACTTCCTCTGTTTGTTGGAAAGAAGTCCGCTCTTCGGTCATCTACTCGGTCTACTATATAAGAAGCAGCTACTGCAGACAGGACTTAGGGGTAGGCAAGAGAGGCTGGAGACACGGAACTATCAGCACTGTAAGCAGAAAGGACTAGAGCTTCACAGAGGGGTCATCGAGCTAGGTCAGAATCCTCAACTTAAGGCTGATGAAAAGAGAGTCTAATTCTGTCAATAAAGGCCGGAACCAGCTCGTCATAAAGCCCGCAATTAAGAGCAAGAAAAACTTAATAGCTAACGTGCTTCCTCCTTCTAATAGGGCTTGGTTAAGGCTCGGCCTCGGCCTGTTTTCTAACTCCTTATCCGATAGAAAAGTTTCCTTCCATGGAAGCTAACCCAACAGTTAGGGTGTTGGCTCTAAATTAAATAAAAATGGAAGGTCCATTCCTTTCATGCACGAGCACCTACCCCCAGCTTAGTCCAACAAGTAACCAAATCCAACCAACTCTTTAAAGAGCTAGCAGAACAGCCAATCTCTCTTATTCGGGAATTGCTTCAGCTGAGACTAATGGTAAAGGCGCTTCAACTCATTCAACTCAATGGCCCGGGACCAAGCTTTCAAGGTAAGGCCTCCTTTAGTAAGTTCCAGAAAGAAGCAAAGGAAGTGCTGCTGCTTGCTATCCCATTAATCAGATGTCACTAGTCCGTCCTGATAGTAAATCCTCTCTCTTGCCAGCCAGTCGTGTAGCGAGCCAGATGAGACCCTTTCTGACATTTGAGCATCCATTTTGGCCCCAACATCCGGCATTTGAGGACCATTTTTCTTACAATTTCGACGCCAAAGAAAGTTAGCAACATTTTTGGTAGTTGTAGACATTTAGAATTTTTTTTTTTGTAGGATCAGGAATTCCTACGATCTTTCCTTCGGCCGGGCTAAGTCAAGGAGCTATCGGAAAATCTTGCTAACTCGATCTTGCCCTAGGTCCTGTCCTTGCTTTATTATTTATCGGTTCCTATCCATATTCCAGTTCAAGCTCCCGAGGATACTTATTATTCTAGATCCGCTCTATCATCTCAATAAAGAAAAAGAGCTACAAGTACAAGAAAAGGGGGTGCTGCGCTTAAGGCTCGATTCAATAATGCCTTTTTCAGGCCATCGCATATCTGATTGATCGGGAGATCTAATGAAAAGTAAATCCGTTCTGGCTCCTCTACACTTCAAAGGTAAAGATCAGCTCCGGCTATGACCTACGGCAGGCCTTTTAAATGCATCTTGTACGTCTTACTTCATCTGTGATAGGGGACGACCTTGAGCTCCTTGCCTTCTTTCCACTCTTTCAACAATCCACTCTGTAAGTGACTTTAGGTAAGCTTATTTCGAGATCAGGTCTGGTCTTATCGAGGGTCCAATCGAGAAAAGAACTCCAAAGGCAGCGCTCTATACAAGAAAAGGGCTTTCAAAAGGCACTTCTCAACTTGGAAATAACTACCGAAGAAAGGACCTCCAGAGAGGTTAGTTACTTTTGAGTCGGGTTACTAGCCTAGGCATAGGGAGATAAATGAAGGATCTGTAACTTCTCGAATAAAAGGGGAAAGCCTAGCCTTTAGGCACCCAAACTTACTAATAGAAAGAGTAGGGGTCAGCCGTCTAATCCGCCAATCATGGAAGGGAGGCCCAAAAGACGTCGTCAGTTATTATTTAACATTTTTTTTTCAATAGACTTGGCAGCCCTAGACCACGGAAAGCTACTCGACCAATAAAAAGGGAGCCGAGCCGGTTCAGATTCCTAACCACTGGAATAACTGGAGGCGATGGCTTCGCTTTCTGAGCTCGGTTGGCTGCCCTTCCCTCTCGGACATCAAGGCCCGCTGGCTGAACATCCTATTAACTTGTTTTGAATCGATCTTTGGTGATTGGGAAAGAGCCCTAGCCTTCGGTTCCGATCTTTTTACTTTCTAAGGAGCCCCCAAAGAAGAGCTAGCTACAGGGGTCTCGGTTAGCTACTGACTGGTAGACAGAACAGACTGGCCTCCTCGATGACGACAGTTACCCGCGGAACTAATAGGAAGAGCAGCCGTACTTACTGACCGCAGATGAACTTTGCTCGACTGGAAAACCTTCTCTATATTCTTTGTATTGTATTTTGATCCTACTCTGGTGAGAAAATCAGTCCTTGAGTCCGCTAAAAGACTAGGGCTATGGTAACTAAACCGGTGTCGGCTACCGTTGACTGCTTTCATTTTCCCTAAAAGAAGCGCTGGACTGCACTCGATAATGCTTCTTTTATTGAAATACGAAGTACTTGCTCGTGACAACTAGACTTGCACACTCCTTACTTCTGCTAGAAGCTATGCTATAAAAAAAAGAGGGCAGGGAGCTTGTGACTAAGCCGCTAGGGAGACTAAGACTAAGCCGAATCCGGGGAAGGATCCGTAGACAGCACTGTGGATGGAGTACCGGTAACTTAACTCTTTAATGAATGCAGGAACAGAACAATTTGCAGTGGTGAAAGCCCCTACCTATGAAAGAAGCAAGGGGGACTGGTAATCCTACTCTCTGTCTTGCTACCTATGACTGCTTTGTCGACTCTGTTGACGGAGTACCGCTCACTGCACGGCTAAGGGAATTCTGTCTTGAGTTTTTCAATCTGACAGGCGAATTTTACCAAGAGCCTTTTGTGCTTTAGCATTGTACCCTTGGATTAGAGTCTTGGTGTGGATTTCCTGGGCGGAATGCCTAGGTAGGCGAGAGTACGGAACGGCATAACGTTAACTGCCGACCCCGGATCGACCTATAATCAGTCTTTTGTTTGCTGGCTTGACTCCAGAACTAGTAGAGGAAGGCTGAATTTCTTTTATATCAAATATCATGACTGAGTACTGGACTCTAATAAAGGAAATACTCTCAAAAAAGGAGAGTTCTACTATAGTAATAGTAATCCTATTTCTGATTTTTTTGTTTCTTTACTTATTCGTCAGTCTAGCGATCTACTTTATCTTCTTAATGAAGATCTTCAACTACAACAAAAGAATGGGTGTGCCCATGAATCTATCTTATGTTATGGGTGGGTTGCAGGAGTGAAGTTAACTATTGTATTTAAGCCTTCCAGAAGTGTTAATGTTAAAGAAGTAGAGCTTCCATCTGATCGAGAAATCGGGGATGATTAACAGGAGTTATGGCTGCGGCCGAAGCGAAGAAGCGAGGGGCAGCTGACCGAAAGGACAGCGGAACGAACAGCCCACTTGAGCAACTCGAACGAAAGAAAGAACAGAAAGATGAGAGAAGCGCATAACGATATCTTTTTCTTCCTCATTTTTTTTTTGGTTTTCGTATCATGGATCTTGGTTCGTGCTTTATGTCATAGGGTTAGCATTTCTAGATTCTAGTTCTAAAATAAAATGAAGGTAGGGTACAACAACCTTAACCGCACAAGCCGGGACTGGGCCTATCTCCATCTCCTCTTGAGATGGTGGAATGACTCATCCAACGCCAAAGAACGTTATGTTATGAAAAAAGGGTCAGAAAGGAGACTTTAGCAGATATGAGCTATTCCCCGAAAATGCTCTAAGTTGGGGTCAATAAGCCAGAAGTTGGGACCGGGTGGCGATTAGTCGGTTTCTAGTTCCAACGCTACGGAGCTCCTCCTTAATCGCTTTAAGTAGTTTCCTGTGATGTAGTTAAATAACTAGATTGAATAGTCGAGTTGAAATCGTTCAGTTGACAAAAAGTTGACTATGACAACAGTCGCGAGAGATAGGCTTTTAGGGCACTTCCTTAGAAAGAAGATCCCGGGAGAGAAGCATCGGTCCTACATACCCGAGAGAGAGAGGAATTTGACTCGCTCCCGTACAGGAACGGGATATTAGGGTAAACACAGGTGACTAGAACGACTTTCGCTTAACAGCAGCTAAATGAGAGGTCGGCGGCGAGTGCATGAGCTTCTAGACTAAAACTACTTTTTTTGGCATGGACCAGATCGTTGCTTGGTGGATTAGATAGGATAGAGCTTGAGCGAAGTCGACGATAGATAGGGGTCAGGCCAAAGCAGGTAAGAAAGACAGAAAACGAAAAAGTAGAACGAAAGAAAAGCAGGCGGATTCATAGGCGCTTTCAATTAGTTAGACTTTTACAAGAAAAGGTAGAAGTGAGCTTCCTCGTCAGTGATAAAAAGGATCTTAGCCAACGGTGACCGGCTTTCGTAAAAGCAACTTTGGGCGCTGGTTTCTCGATCCGAGATCTCACTTGAAGAAAGACAACCACTTCTCTTATATATTAGAATATGATAAATGAACGGCGGCAACTCTCGAGATAGCGAAACTAACTGCAAAAGGGGGCTACTTCCTAGAAAGATTCAATCCAGCCACAGGTTCCCCTACGGCTACCTTGTGACGTAAGAATCGGGTCAAATTCTAGTCAGGGACGCGGTAGTTGATTTAGCCCTACTCTCGGGTTTCGTGGTTCCATTGTGCTTCCCGAGGCCCGGAAGCTCAAGCATCTCGACATAGTAAAAAGGCTTTCCAATTCTTTTTGTTATCGAATGGTTAGTTCGTTGGTGATTCGGTCACCTGCTTGTTCCATCACAAGCCCGCTATCTTTTCTTCGCCCGCTACCGCACGGACCGGTTCCCCTCGAAAAGGGGCGCTTATATGCCGTAGGGATTTTTCCCTTAGAAAGCGGCAATCGACTTGATTTCCCACAGGCCATAAAGATAGAGAAAAGGCAATGTGTCAGGGGCCAAGCGTACCTCCCGTTCAGGAACCGTTCTTGTCTCAATGTTCATTGATTAGATCGGATCGGTCCCTTATCTCTCAATGGAATGTATATCCCCAATTAAAGGGATCGCCTCTAAGGCTTATACTATACACCTTTGTTCGCTCTAGCCGGTTACGGGGGAAGAAAGCGTGTTATCGACACGGAGGTTGTCCAGTCAACCAATGAAGGGAGGAAGGGCCTCGGGTTGGTTGGATAGTGTCAGCCATACTTCATTCGTTTTCGACCAGAGCGTTAACACAAAAAAAAATAAGAATCAAGAAGGCCCGAGGCGTTTAGCCTCGGGGCTTAGGCAGAGGTTCTTCTATAACCAGACCAAGAGGGTTTCCGGACTTACTGAAGACTAACTGAATAATAAGACCCCAACACCAACAACAACTTAAACTTACAGTTTTCGTGTTAAAGCTGGATACCCAAAGAGCAACAGATAAAACCAAAGCTTAAACTAAAGCAGCAACATCTCCTACCCTTGCTTCCGTCTTATCGTATACTGGATGTATAGAATCTTTCCTTCTGACTTTCACACTTATAAGATCTACTAAGACCCGCCCCTTTTGCCTAGTTAGATGTCCTACCCACAACCCGAGATCTATTACTACTAAAATAAAAGGTCGGAATTTAGAGAACTCATAGAAATGGATCCGCTTTGGATGCCTCCTTTATTTACGTCATTTTGTGGTACCCATTTCTTTCTTGTTCTGTTCGTGTAGAAAAGCGAGTCCCTTTTTCTGCATTCTGGTTTTATACGTTTTTATGGAAGGCAGTTTGTTCAATATGTTTGCTAGTTGCCTTCCATGGTGAGGCTCCTTTTTTTCTTTTTACTTTGACAAACTCGTTTACCCTTGCGCGAATAAGATTAATGGAGACTCGCTTTTGATTAACTAGCTTGGAAAGCATCCGACCATGGGACGCCCGTCCAGATGAACTCTTATCGGAGCTTGCCCCAGCGCCAACCAACTGTGAATCAGCCGCTATTCTCTCTGGTTTTAGAAAGCGAGTGAAGTGCTTTGCTGCTTACTTTACTGGAAAGGAAGACTAGCGAAGGAGTTATGGGCTTTCTTGGCGTGAGATTCTGGTCTTATTCATTCCTCTCTTCCCGGTGCGGTCTAGCTTTATTCTAAGAGGAACGAAGTCTGATTCAACCCAGCAATCTTACTAAGAAGCCTCCAAGCCTGATAAGAATTCTCTTTCCTCGGGCTTCTTACACGTCATTTCTCATGAGTTTTTCGAGTTTGGCCTTTCCTCTGCCCAGAAAGTCGCATAATTGTCCAAGGATTGGCGGGAATGGTGGAAATGGAGGGATATCGAACGTCGAATTGCCCGAAGAGAAGCTTTATGGGAGAAAGGAGGAAAAGGTCAGGCTAGTAGCTAAAGGCTTTACTCAAACATATGTGATAGATTACGAGGAAGCCTCTGCCCCAGTAGCCAAGATGAAGTCTGTTCGTCTCCAGCTCTTCTCTATTGCTGCGAATCGAGATTGGCCTCTGTTCCAATTAGATGTGAAAAATTCCTTCCTGAACGGGGACCCACAGGAATAAGTTTACATGAATCCTCCACCCGGGGGAGGAGAACAAGGTTTGCAGACTTTGAAAGCTATCTAGGGGCGTGAGCAGTCTCCCAGGGCCCGGTCGAAAACCACGGCCCGAGTAGAACGAAAAGAAAAGATCGGAGTCGTTCACAGGAAAAGCGAAGACCGAAAATGCCTACTCCCCTGGTAGGGCTATTCAAAGCAATCCATCCCAGGCAAGGATAAAGACAGCTGAACAAGACCATGCGGATAAGAGAAGAGTTGTGTGATTAGATTTTCACTTGATCTGGAAGATCACCTAATAGACTGGCCTTACTTACTCTCCCCAGGAAGAGAAGGGAATCCAGGGGAAGTCGAAAGAGAACTTACAGGCTTTCCTCAAAGCTCACAGCTAGTCCTCCTTATTTAATATAATTCCCAAGCAGGCGGAGGTAAGGAATGACAAGGTCAACCTAAGCTTAGTCGAATTCTTCCCCTAGGTGAACTATCTTTCGCTTTCGAGAAGACAGTGAAAGCAGAAGACTAAGTCACGACGTGGAAGCTTTCAATTCAAAGAGAAGATTCACTAGCAAAGGGGCGAAGCGAAAAGTCTTCTCTACTTCTTTTTTTTTTCTTTCTTGTTATACCGTCCGTTCGTGCCAAGGGGCGATAGCGGTCCAATAGCTGCGCTTACATTCAATGGCATCGCTTATTCCTCTAAGCATGCTACCAGTCCTAGCTACGGATACTGACTATAGAGAACGTCGAATCAGAATCTCTTTCACTCCCGGCTGAGTCAACAAGACTTATGACAACAGACGGAAGAGCCCATCTTTTCTCTAGCCTTTCGGCTTCCCCTCCTATTTTCATTTCATTACCTACCTCGATGTGTTCTTTTCTTCACTATTTAGGTAGACTTTTCAGAGAGTTCTTTTTCTAGGAGTTTGCAGATTGATTCCCTGAGTCTTCTTCATCGAAGACTCTTTCCAAACAAGGAAAAGTCTCATTGAATGAGAAATCCCTATTCCTAGGGGAAGTTCTGCTCGTTTCACTTCCGTGGTTGAGTGATAAAGAATCAGATTGGCTGCTTCCAGACATTCTAATGAAGTTCTATCATTCCCAAGGGTAGACCCTGGTTTTTGTTTAATCTACGCCCAATTCTTGGCGTGAGAGTAACTGCCCCTTTTTCCCAATCAGCCGGGAAGAATCTCATAGTCAAGGAGAAGAGGGAAGAACGAGGGCAAGCATAATAAGAAGCAGTCATTGAAGAAAAAAAGACAAAAAGGAGCTGATCCGATGGATGAAGCTAACGATCAACGGAAACTACCGGCTATGAAGCTAGATGGCATATAATTATAATAAGGTTATGCCAATCCAATATAGATGGCAGGTGAAAGAATACCTGTTGCCCTGGATGTTTGGTGGCCGATGCACAATCTTTCTTGAAGCCGTCGCGCTGATAAGAAGAAGAGTTCTGAGGGGCTTTAATGGCTTATTAGATTAGCCAAGAAACTTCTTTGGATGTCTTGAAGAAAGAGTACCAAGCAAGAAAGGCTAATGGTGTCCGAGGCTTCTTACCTCTCCCCCTAACCCTAGGGTTAGGGTAGGGCGGGGGGTAACTTGCCTTTCCTACCCCACTTAGACAAGGACACTTATCGAATGCGAAAAGGTATTCTTGAAAGGAAGGAAGCGTAAAGCAGAGCCCCTCGACTTGGCTCGTAACCATTAGAGTCGTTTGCGCTTTCTGGGGAAGACTTTTCGATCTTTCTAAAATCTAGGTAAGTCGAAGGGTATTCCACAAGGGTATTCTCTGGACAAGAGGAACCGAATAAAGAGTGACGGTTTGGGCTAGGTCCTTGCGATCCTGCCACCTCTTGGCAAAGTAGGCTGATGGGCGACGCCCCCTCTTTTCGCAATGGTGTGGGGCGTCAGAGGCTGTTGCCCCGTGACCAACTCGAAGGGGCTGAAGTTCGAGGCAGAGCTTTTTGGTTGTTAAGTTATAGCAGCACTGAGCAACATCCAACAACTCCAGTCCTTCTGGTTTGCACTAAAGTGCCTTAAGTAGCCCTCGAGGAGTCAGTTTATTCTCTCCGGCTGAGCTTTCAAAGATATACCGACCATAGGTATCTTACCATCAGATACCGACAGTCGTCTTCTAACAAAACCGACCCCTTAATATCATCAATTTCACATAACATAAAAAAGCTCTTTTCATCATCAGAAACAACTGGATTTCCGACCTCTTGCATTGCATTACCATAACGAAAAGAAAAATGAATTATGAAAATAGAGATTGCTCTTGTGATTCGAAATGAACCTTTCTCGATGGAGGAAAGGAATAGCGATGGATTCCTATGGAGCATCCAGGAACAAGAAGATTCAATCGGACGACGAATTCTTACGTGGAAAAAGGAAATCAAAGATCCGCTTCCACGATTTCATCTATATCGAATCTTAATATCAGAATAGCTTATATAGTCGTCATGATTCAATTCATGAATTAGCCCACTAGAGTTCACTGCATTTTTTTTTATTTTAATATTTAATATAATAATATATAATATCATTCGTGTCTCTGTTACAACACGGCGAAACTCAATAATGATGAGAAAAAAGAAAGAATTTGGCTTTCTGGGGATTGTAGTTCAATCGGTCAGAGCACCGCCCTGTCAAGGCGGAAGCTGCGGGTTCGAGCCCCGTCAGTCCCGACCTAGGATCCAATGAATCGATCAATTCATTTCTCCATTTTCTGTGAAATCAAAGAGAGTCCAGTTGCCTCCGATGAAGTGCCTAGGAGAAGGTCTCGGACTCTCCAAGCAAGATAGGAACCGTCGAAGCCCCTTCATGGTACTAGTGGCATGCTTTACGGGCAATCTAAGGCAGCCTCTAATCTTTCTAATTTTTTTTTCCTCAAACCAAAAAGAAAGGCAACTATCAGATCTACAGACCGTGGAGCTGCAGTCAAGCTGCTCTTTGTTGCGACTTCTTCCTTTGCTCTATCTATAGACCCAGCCAGGATCAATGAATGACAGGACTATGGAACCATTCTACCTACTAGCTAATCCCAATCCGATGGCTTCACGAAGGGCGATATGCTAATACTGGGGTGGAAGATCTCGACGGAACGTGATCCAACCACAAAAAAGAGTATCCGATTTTTATTAAATATTAAAATCCTGAGTCGATGGATGGGAAGCATGGGCCAAGACAAGGGGAAGCTCCGTACCCACCAAAGCAAACGAAAACGCTTGCTCACAACCTTTTATGCCTTGGGGTGGTGCCCATTCTCTCTCTTAAGCCACGTCAGAGCTTGATCCGCTACCGATCAGGAAGTGCGTTCGGCACTCGTAATACTAGCGAGAAGCTTCCCTTGGGATTGTTTTCCCAGGCATCCTGCCCATAGATAGCGCGGACCAATCCTTCTTTCCACGCTCCCTTCTGGTTGGTTATTCTTTAGTAATGCATTTGTGCCTGACCCTTGCAATTCACTTTCAAAGGTATACTTCACCGCTGCTCCTGTTACCACCTAAATGACTACTCAAAACAACACACTTTCTTGGTCACGCTGATGGAGACTATTCGACGAATCCTAGCTTCCGGATCTTACGGAGAAAGAAAGGGCCAGGACAGAACAACAAGTGCGGAATCCCATCCTGCTGCAGGGATTGGAAATTGCGGAATATCAGGATGTCAGGCTCTTGCAAAGAAGGCAATTCATTCGTAGTAGGATATTGAAACCTCAAACCCTCTCTGTCAACAACATCGAAAAGATCTTGACGAAGGAGCTCGAGCTCTCTTCCATATTCAATTCTCGGAAGAAGATTCTCAGAAGCTGATTCTACGCATCAGACTAACTGGAGTTCATGCTTTCCTGCGTGAGACAAAGGAAGCAAATCATCTTACTCGGCGGGAAGGGAAATGTTGGACTTGTCCTCCCTCTCAAAAGAAGGTTAATTTCAGCTATAGAAAAAGAAAAATCACATTCTTCAATCGGCGAAGCCTCACATCCTGTTCCTGTTTCCTTAGACCAGGGAAGATTCGTTTCTTAATGAGAAAGAGGAATTGGGTGGAAAAGCTATTGATCCAGTTGAGACAGCTCATATATCGTACTTAACAACTCATTTGAATGCAGCTCATAATGCTAATTATAGCAACCGATCGATATCGTCTGATAAAAGATTGGCCCATCTGGACCTGGAGCTTTCTAAATTCCTTTCCTAAAGCTTTTGAAGAGAAGAAAAAGCGAATCTGAGCCATGCGATGCGAGGGAGGGCAGTGAGCGCTATTTGATAAATGAGGTAATATATGTCAGACTTGTCTGCAGGCCTCATCTTCGACAAGAGAAGGAGTGCCTCTTTCTCATGTTCATTGACGGAAGTCTTTGGCTAACAATTCCTACTTCTCCCAACCCAAAAAGGACTACCAAGGATAAAGCCAGCTATTCGAACGCTTAACACATGCAATTCTAGTTATATCCATTCAGGAGTCCAGTCCAAGCGTAAGCTAGATTCGTTTATTGACCTGAAAGCAAAGTCAGGCCACCGGAGGAGATCAGGGACTGACTTGACTTGATTCAAAGAGTTGGGCGAAAGCAGCATCACCGGATTCTAACAAAGGAGCTGGATTCATGTCAATTGAGTCAAAAGTCGAAAGAAAGAAGTCTTCCCTGTCCTACTAAGGCAACCAGGTGTGACGGGCCAGTGTCCCAACTTTCATAAGGGAGAGGAAGTCAAGCAACGAGACCTCAGTCTATTCAAAGACAGAAGCTTAAGCCACTGGTCCATCCACTCCCTTGGGTCTAGCATTCCATCCTGAATAAATAGGAAGACAGACTGGCTTAAATACAGGGGCAAGATCGTTCACTCGTTGCGTAACGAGACTACTTAAAGTGAAGTCGGAACTCGGGTTGGAAGGCTGGCTGAGCGAATATTCAAGTTGACAGTGTAATGGTGAGTATCCAATCTCTCCAATAAGAAGGATATACGCGCTTCTTCCTCATACAAGAATGAACCTATCCTTGCCCAGCTCATCTCACGGGAGGACACTATTGAGCCTAGCACTTCAACATACTCTAAAAGAGGCATTTCATATCTATCTCTCGTGCTAACAGGAGCCAACTACGGTATCTCATCATACAATTGACATTGCCTTCACATCTAGTTTACGTAAATAAGTATCGACGAAAAGGTGCATTGATGCCACGGTCCTACTGAAGTTCTCTACAGGCTAGCGTACTACAGAGAAAGGAGGAAATAATGGAATCTCTCCAGAAATCAAAACTGAGCTTTCGAAGTGGAGAAACTGCTCAGCGTGCGTTAGAATGACTTTGTCTCAGTGGAAGAGGGCAGAGCGTTTACACGAATGAAAGACAGGATAGGCCCAAGCAAAGAGCAGGCTTCACGAATGGGGGGGGCGGAAGCAAAGGCTAAGGGCGAAGGTACCAACGCAGACACTAAAGAAGATAAGGCAATTTAGTCATTTCTTCTCCGAAACCACTTTGGGTATTTCATTCATGCGGGTAGAAGAGATTGAAATGATCTCAAAAGTCGCTCTCACCTCGACCCTTCTTCTAAATGCTGTTTTCCAACAATGTAAAGTACACCTAAGGGATATAACTCAAATGGCGAAGAGGGAGTTTTTTGAGTATTCCGGTCACCCTCCGCCAACCGGATTTTGGGTGCCACATGGATTCTGAACATTGTTGCAGATGCTCCAACAGATCTTTGGCATCAACCTCTTTTCTGTGAATCCCCCCTTTTCTTTATCCTTCTTTATGTTCTTGCAACCAAAAGATAGTGATGTTGTTAGAATGAAGCTATGTTGTTATCGAGCATTATGTTGTTTATGAGGCTTATCTGTTAACAGGCTAGCCTGCCCCACTTTAAGGTGAGCTTTTGGAGGATAGTTTTCATTTCTTTCACCGCCTTCCCCGGAATCAAGGTCTCACGATGAGCCAGAGCATGAAGCTCATTCCCAATCCCCAGTGTCTCAAAGGCGGCTGGAGCGGCTCACTTACCACCATCAACTGTAAACTGATTCTGAGACTTCGGAATGGCAAAGATCAGAAAGGGGGCTTTTAGGCGTTAGGCATGAGAAAGGAAAAAGAAAGGGCATCGTTCTCGGCTGGCCGAACATTGGAGTCGGCGCTCTCCTCAACCGGATCAATTAAAACTTTTAAACTTCCAAAGCATTAACTCAAACGAGGAAAGTCCCCTCAACTTGATCACACAAGGCCAATCGAAAGGGCTTTCTTCGCTCGAAAGACGAAACTCAGCTAGCGCTTTCTTTCTATACGAGAAGAATCGTTCTCTATCTGATATTTGTTCTCGCTCGCGAAAGGCCTCGCTAGGACCGGGAACAGATCGAGACGGGAATGGTGAACCCATTAGGAATCGCTCATGACTGGATCGTGTACAACAACCTTAACCGCACACGCTTTTCTTTTTTTTGGCCTCCCACTTGACTTTAGTCCACCCGGCATAACCGCATTTCAACGAACTACATCGGAGTTGTTGTGAGTGAGAAACCACGAGATATCAGAAGATAAATGAAAGAATGGTGACGCATTAATAGATAGCATCGCGTCATTAACCGGTTTGATCGCAGGACGAGTTCTCCAGTGTGCATTTTATTATAGTACAAACCTATCGGACCGACACAGGTGAACGCGTACTCAGCGTCTATCTGGAGTGAATTGTTCTAACTTGATTACAGTAAATACGAGATTCTTGGTGGACCGGAAGATAGCAATCCGTCTCTCTTGCGTGCCGTATCTCTTTTCCAAAATCTATCTTTAGGGGGGATAAGACGTAGGTTAAGCCGGCAACTCCTCATAGTCGAAGTTCCCATCCCCTTTAGGTTTACGAGAGATTCGGGTACGGAAGAAGAAGAAAAAAAGGGAGTGGAGTCCCTTATCACCTGACAATACGGATCGAAAAGTCGGCCCCAAAAAAAAGAATCTAGAACTACCTTTACACTATAATCATTAAGTCAAGCCGGCATAACCGCCCTATACTAATAGGATAATTCAATTCGGATCAGCTCGGGCTCCACCGGAGAGGCGAAGAAGAAGGCAATAAGCGCTCAGATTGGACCAACCTTAAAGGTTCGCGTCATTATCCTCTTGGTCCCGACTAGAATCAGGCTTCTCTTGAAAAAAGGTAAGGAGTTATTCGATCTAATAAAATAAGGTTTTAACCCTAGCGCCTAAGTAACCCCCGTATGGTAGGAAGAAGAGAAAGGCGGAGGAAAAAAAAAAGCGATAAGCGAACCGGATTCTCGGGCGGTAGAAACCACCAATAATGTATATAGAAAAATGGGTACTACCTATATTAAAAAATAGATACCTGAAAATCATTCTGTAATAACTATGTGACCATGAAGGGAGTAGTTGATTCGTTCCAATTCATTGGTTGGTTTAATCCGGTATAAATATCATAATATGACGGGATCGTCGTCTTGACAAAGATGAATAGAAAAAATTCTTGGTAACAAGAAGCATTTTTTTTTCCCGAACCGAAGTCTTTGACGAAAAGTTTTCTATTTCTAATGGATTGGTCTTTACTGCAAGAATATGAATGACTCGCTATTCACTCGCGAGGGTCATAATAAAATAATAAGATTATGTAGGAGAGATGGCCGAGTGGTTTAAGGCGTAGCATTGGAACTGCTATGTAGGCTTTTGTTTACCGAGGGTTCGAATCCCTCTCTTTCCGCCAGTGGAAGTTGCAGGCCTTTTTCTTTTTTTAAGATGGTAAGGAGGAGGGAAACTTCATAACATACCGAGATTGATTCATTTCACCGGATTCCTAGGAAGTGACAATCTCAGTTGAACAAGTAGATCAAGGGAAGGTCAAAGTCAACCGCGGAATGACTCGCTGATACTTAGAGAGTTGCTCGCTCTCGTTCAAAGAGCAAAGAGAAGACAAGAAAGCTAATCCGCTCCGTCCGCTCTTTCTGAAAGTTCCCTCCGGGGGTCTGACCCTCCGCTACCTAATATTCCCGGCTAACCGAATTCATGTTTTAGTTTGGTAGGCCCCTCCGATTCAACTCGGCCCCTATCCCCACTATGATCCCTTTCTTCTCCTCGGTTCTCGAAACCTTTCTTTTCAACTAGCTTTTCGTTCTGCTTTGAAATTGCCTTTTTTTTTGTTGTCGGGTTTGTGCTCCATAAATTGGAACGTTTTCCCGGTATTTTTGATAGAAATTAGCAGAAAAGAAAAGGGCGGGGACGAAAGAAATAACCATAGCAGATGCATCGGATAGACGTCAGGAACTTTGTTTTACTGTCAGATTTGCATTCCCCACATCTCATTGGAACGAGGCTACTCTTTTCCATTTGAGATCAAAATCGGGGTAGAACAGAAAGGGCTATGGACCATACAAGACTAGCAAAAAGAGAATCAAAGAGCCCTACCGGAAGGAGCATTTCCGAACTCAATTACAGAAGGGGGAGAAAAAACGTCACTTCTACAATTCAAAACCATATCTCTTCTCCGGAGTCAGGGAAGAGTACCAAAACAGGTGTTTTCCACTCATATCATAAAAGACTCCTATTCAGCTACTTCAACCATTTCCAACAAACTCTCAACTTATTTCTTTTCTCTTCTTCTTTCAAGGTCTCGTCCCGCTGGAGCTGCTATTTAAATTACATCATATCGGTGTCAAGTCAAAGAAAAGAATCTTCCTTGGGCGCATTCTTCGATGCTCTCGAAAATCAAGAAAGGGAAGCCCCAAGAAAGAAGGTCACCCAAAACTCCTACTTTCAGTGTGGCCTTCGAAAAAGTTGATTGAAGTAGGGCGGTGTGCCAGCAGAAAGAGGGCTTGAAGCTCTCCTGTTGTCCCCTATGGTGAAAGGTAGTCCGAGTGGCCTACATATACATATAAAAGTAAGTAGGGCACCATGTCTGACTGGTCGTTGAACTATCAAAGAAAAGGTGGAATAAAGAAGGATTTGCCACAGTGTGCTTATTGCATATCGCGGCATTCTCCCTTGAGGCCTAGATCCTTTGTAGAGATTCTCGCCTAATATCTGGAAGGAATTGGAACTCACTCGAGAACGGCTCTATCAGACAACCTTCTAGGACCTTCCCAAAAAAGAGACTTTCGATGTCCCTCTTAAGAATCCATTTAATTTAAGCGATCTAAGTGAAAAAATATCACCCCTGCTTTCTCTACGCTTGACTTGAATTAGGAAATGAAAATCAATTCAGATGCGAGCAAGAACTATGGATCAACCTAGTTTTAAGAAGACTATGCTACCAACGAATGTGGCCCTACCCAGAAAGAGTAGAAAAAGGCTTCCCCGTGAGGAGGCGGACACTTATTCTTATCTAATCATGCGAGTTCTAGCAGTCCTAGGGAATTTCTTTGCTGTCTCGGACTTGGAATCTTCCTATTAGACGATCCTTCTTTTCGGACGCACTACCACGAGCGCTACCTTTTTAGCACTTCGCTTTCATGCACTACAGCTCTTGATGAGCCTGCGTGGTCTTAGTCAGGTAAAGTAAAGGCCGAGAAAGAATGTAAACGGAGAATCGCCTGATGCTGAATCCATATAGAATAAATGAGCACACTGGCCTCGAGAGAATAGCCTTGCTGCACTCTACGAAGATATGAGTCCAACGATCCACTAAGAACCATCGTCCCTTTCAAAAACCCTCCACACGTCCGCGATGCATATAAGACATTACTTCACTTATCACTTTGATAGATGAAGAAGCTTTCTCCGCCAAGGAAAAAGAAGTTCGATTCAAAAGCAGACTTTAGGCTAGCATGTACTGTCTCGTGCTTAGTCTGGCAACTCTATATCCTTTTCCTTAATGAAATTCTCGCTCAGGAGGTACATGAGGGCTTATTTGGATTGGAAGTGACTAATCAAAAGCATAGCATCTGTAACTAGTTAGAAAGAAGTCTATTAGAAAGTAGAATACCATCGGTGCAGTGAGAACCATCTTCTTCTTTTTCTTATAAAGAAAGAGGCCGGAGGAAAGCCAAAAGTGCCCTATACCAAAACGATCGAAAGAGAAAATATTAGGTGTAGGAAGGCTACCTGATCAGTGAAACGAAGGACCCAAGGAAGGTGGTCCTGAATCCTGAAAGCAGAGTTAGGAAGAAAAAAGTAAAATGATAAGATGCCAGTTTAAAAGGTCCGTTATTTCGTGCCCCATTTTTGGATCAGTGAAGAATGTATTAGAAATTCGGTGTCCAAGTGAAGTGAAACGACGCCATCAGAAGCACAACAATGATCTCTCGAGTCGGGATGATGGCTATTCATTGAGATAATCTGATGCAGACTGGCAGACTTAATGGAGCTAGCGGTAGTTAGTAAGATTTGGTATCTTTATTGGCTTTAGTAGGCGCAGGAATTACATGATCTACAGATACAGAGTTTCCTTCATCTGATGGCATTTCAACAATTGGCATTGCCTCATATTCAAGGAGTATGCGCGGGAGTAGACATATAGAAATCGACATTGAAAGTCAACGGGTACTCGTCAGGTAGTATTCCCAAACCTCGCATTGTAAGCTCAGATTGGGTTCAGGAAGCTAGGCAGGAGCCCGGTGCCATCTCCAAACTTCTCTCCATCCTCAGAAGGAAAGTCGAATCCCAGGAGCGACGGGTACATCTGAAATAGGTTATGATGAGAGAGGGGGTGAGCGATGGATAGCTTTCATTGAAGATACCGGTTCTTTATTCCTAGATGGCGAGAATCAGCCCTTTTCAGCGCTTTGGGTATAGCATATATGTTGGTGAGAGAATGGATTTTAGAATCAGAATTCTCTATTTCTAAGTAAAGAAATCCAGCATTCGAACTAAAGAGATGCATGAATACATTTCTTTCTCGATGCGGATCACAGCCTGGTTTCGTAGCCAAGGGGGGCCGAATAGAAGTCTTCCTCCTCACGCTTTCTACTAGTCGGATAGGTAGCTTCTGCCTATAGGATAGGCCCGTCTTTGCGTTTAGGCTGGATACATTCCTTTCAAAGCAAAATCATTAATTTAAATTATAGAAAGCCCTTGGTATGACCTTATCTTCTCCTGGTGCAACCTCTCTCTTTTCTTCGGCATAGCGATCCCTATTCTCCATTGAGTGTTTCGTACTTCCCATTTGAACCCGCACTTGCGACTTCTTCAAAGTGATTGTATTCGGCGGCATAATTGTATTGATAACGACTTTCTCACTTAAAAGATTGGATTTTAGCCCAGAAGCTGCACGAGGAGATAACGGATTTTTGGATCCACGATTTTGCTTTCATTTAAGGATTTCTTGTCATCAAAAAGGCATGATTCTCTTTCTTGGTAATAGGTGGAAGTCAGCCGGGGAAGAAGGGCATTCGATAGCAGCTACTTTTGTGCTTCACATCTTTCCCGTTCGTATCTTAAGAATTTCATTGCCTTCCCCATTCTTTCACTAGTCTCAGTCCGAGTACAGAAAGGGTATCCATTTTATTTTAAGAGAGTATACAAGGGTAGACCTCTTTGGTAACGGTATCAAGTGATATATGATTTGATTGGATTTTCTTTTCGTGGAGAGATCTTTTCCTCACTTCATGCTTGAAGGGAAGGGTTAGGACCTGACCTGCTCTTTTAGAATCGCTTCTCCGTTCCAGGGCTCGCCTTCGCTTTGATTATTATGCTACCTAACTATAGCGGTGGAGCCAATACGGGATCCTTTCCATAGTCAGGTTCCCTAGGCGCTGCTTTCCTTGTTTTTACCTTCCTGGTTGTTTTTAGTTGGAATGTAAGTCCCTGGGATTTCTTCAGTCTTCCCTGCGGTTCACGTGGAAGTCTCAGTAGTTGCATTACCGTCGCTTCACGATCTAGTGGGAGAGCCCTTTCTTTACAGTTGGAATTTCCTTTTAGCCAATTGCAGCTCTAATCTAAGGCAAGCAAGAGGAGAGGTTCTAGGCCTCTAGCCAAGAGTACCTTTTAAGCGCAAGCAGCGGGCTATATATAAAAGCAAGTGGAGTTGCAGTGATAAGCTAACCTCATGGACCAGTTTGCAGCGATCTACTTTCAGTGCTTCTTGGAGGGAGTCATTTCCTTTTGAGTGCTAGTGAGTTTCTTCTTCTGGGTGAGTGGAAGTTGTAGTTTTTTTACCTTCTAGACGGTTTTCTGCGGTTCCCCTTTTCCGTCAGTTGGGGTTGGATTCCTTTTGAAGGTAGGAGTTCGTTACAGGCTCAGGTATTTTTTACAGCATATAAAGTTTTAAGGTAAGCGCTGTGCTAAGTTTATAAGTCCGTCTATGTCGATTCAATTGCAGTTATTCGCCTTTCTTGCGAGCCAGAAGTTGTAATTGCTTTCCTTTCATTCAACCTCTCCCTGTCATGAGCTATCCTAAGCCTTTCTTTCGTCCTGCCATTCTTTCTGCTAGCTATCTAGTGGGAGAAAGAAGCCCATACTGTTGGAGTGCTAGGCTGACGCCCTTTCCTTTCCCTAAATTTTCTTTGCCTGCTTCTCCCGTTTTCGTTCTTTTGCGCAGGGGTATGACGGGTTAGCCTCAGAAGGGCAACTTTTTGGATAAGGCGGCGGCCTTCTAACCCTCGGCCTATCTGGTCCCGTGCGGATCCCTTTAGTTTCTATGGTCTTACCTTCGCGCTCACTTGGCAGACTGTCTCCGTCAGAGATGGTTTCAGACTCGACCTGGAAGAGGGAGCATGAATTCAATCCATCCTGGGGTTATTCAAACTATTTCCTTTCTCACGAATTGGATTTGAACCCATATCAAGCTTCGGGAATCCAATGGAATCAGAATCCGCAGCTAGGGCCAACCTTATTGTATTCGCTTGGACGTACTGACTAGATCTGTCTGCTTTCCTTGTTCGGGAATCCGGGTTGGAACTTACCTTTCATCTAGCTTATCACATGTTAGGTCAATCCCTTCCACTGAGCACCAAACTCATTCCATCAAACGGGTGCTTCAACCTTTTTTGAATGAGTCGAGAAATTGCTTATGGAGAGAACGCCGGTTCCACTAGATCGGAAGTTGGTTTAGCTATAGATTGAAGCACCGTTCTATTGCCTCCTATTGGATCCTCGAGTGAATGAAGGAGTCTGAATCCGCCTGGCAGCGCAAAGCGGTTCCTAAGCGAATGATCAATAGGTATCTTTCTGCTTGCCCCACTTGGCTAGCTGCTTTGGCTAGTGATTCCGAAAGGTAGATCAGGTGTAAGTAAAGCTAATAAGCTCCTCATTTTGAGTAGTTGATTGTACTAGTCGATACGACTAGTGCAGAGAGTAGAAAAAGGAAGATGGCAGAGCTCAAGGAAAGAACTTGTTTGAGACGAAGAACATCAAGTCAATAGACAAATAAGGGCAATCAAAGAGAACGGATCCCATTGAACCTCCGTCTTTCTTGGCCTTGATCCCATGACTGAGACCACCCTTGACTGATCTACTGCCATTGGAAGGTTAGCTTCCTAGATTCCTATGTAATGTACGAAACGCCTGGGATTGCCTTCGACTAGGAATGAATTCATGGGGACAGATTTTCTTTGTTAGAGTAGGAATAAGGGCGAATAAGACCTATATATGAGCATGACCGAGAAAAAACCCAGACGAGAGAGGGTTGGCAAGGGCCAATTGCTCTGACTTCTCTTTTTAAGATATTTCGAGTTAGGTTTAGGCACTCCATCTGATTCGACGATCTGCTCCGTGCGTTCCATAATGCTTTCCCATTTGGTCTCCTCTATACTAGAGGCCTCAGGATTTCCACTAGCCATGACTTGATCTTTGAAAGAAACCGTGCTCTGATACCAAGTCAGGTCTTTTTCCTCAAGTCATCAAGCGTCGTGCCAAAGTCGTGTTGCGTAACGAGTCTATAAGCTGTCGGTCCGCCGCAGCAGAGTCATTTCCCTTTACACTTAGCTACTTGCAAGAGCACACACACAAGGCAACAAAAAATCTAAGCAAGCCGCAGAATTAGAAAGAGAGACCAAGCCCAGCGCTCTCTTCAAAGCGGTATGGTTCTAGCTACTGCTACTAAAGAAGTGCGAAAGTTTCTCCCTTTTCATTCTCCGCTGGGCCAGACAACGAGACTAAGATCAGGAAGAAAATGGGTAGGTAGAGTAACGTTCTTGAGGGCAAGCCTCCTTCGTCATCAAAATTGGAAGAATTCGATAGGAAACCTTTTCTTACCCTTTCTTTGTTACGGATCTTTTTGTTCAGGGTCAATAACTTGAAACTGCTCTTGGCATGCCTACTCGAATGTAGTCAACGTGTCTCGGAAGATACTGTGTAAGGAACTGAGAAGGCGACGGTTGGCATTTTCCCCTCTACTTTCATTTGAGGATCGATTCTCTATTCCCCAAAGGGAGCTCTTTCTGACCCTTACACCATAAATACCAGTTTCCGATCGGACAAGAGAAGCAATTCGAGTCACCTTCTTTGTTAGACCGACAGACCGCGTGAGACCCAGTTGCGAGCAATAGCGTCTTACACTTTCCCAAAGACCAATACACAAGCGATTCGCCATAGTCTAATCGATCACGGAGGACAGCCAATGACCGAGCTCACGGTGGGAGAAAATCTTCTAGTTGATCCTAAACAAAGGATATCTTTTCCCATCATACGTACCGAACGTACCGGAAGAAGAGCTTGTAATACAGGTCTTAAAGAGACAACATCGATTGTTATTGTTTCGCTTTCGTCAGTAGCGAATTTAGCGTATGGCCCGAAGGGCTTTAGCCGATGGTTGGACATTCACATTCAGTAAATTAAGGTAGTAGAGCTCCTCAGGACCTTAGACTTAGTTTTAAAAGTTGGGCATCGCTAGAAGTATCAAAATCTAGCAGCAAGCACAGAGCAGGTATAATTGCCATAATGGCCTTGTGTGGTGGCGATTGAGTTGCTCTCTAGGCTCTTGTCTGAGACATTGTTTTCTTACTCTTTAACTCGCATTTATGCTTTCATTCACACACCTTTTTTCTTTTTCCTGCCCTTTCTCCAACTGCTAGAGCTTGCCTTGCTTCTGTTCCGAGGCAGGAAGTGACGCGCATAGGATCTGCGCGCTCGGTGGTGCGTGCTAGGTGAGCAAACTGAACGAGCCTTGGCTTGTTCGTAGCCAGAAGGTATGTTGGTTGCAGCATGGCTTCCATAACCTTCCTCCTTTCATCATGTGGTTCCACGTTATTAGGGCTTCTATTAGTACCCGTGTGCTTGTCCGGAGCGTGGATTTCTTCCCGGAACTTTTCTTTATGTAAATAGATGATTAGATTATCGTATCAAGTGTGAAACCCTCCCTCCCCTATGGGATATGGGATTCAAAAATGAGACTTATCTAACTCTAACGCCAATAAGAAAGGATGGTGTAAGTGGGTAACAAACCACACCAAACAGGCCGTAGCAAGCAGAAAGGAACTAAACTAGGGGTGGCCAGGTGTGAAGAGAAAGAGAGCGTACAACAGACATAGTAGCCAACTCATAGAAAGAGCAGGGGCGCTAGCTTTGAAACAAGGTAAGAGGAGGAGGCTCCAACTCAATAATCATTGTTTTAGGATTTTTATTTAATTTAAAAGGTACAAACCACCGGATGTCGAAGAATTTTCGTAGTGTACCAGAGTATCCTGTTACAGAGGTCTACCGTCACGGATAGAGAAATTGAAGCTTCTATGAAGAATAAGTCTTTCATATCCTCCAAGTGAGACGATCTAAAGCCTGCGGAAGATGCCTAACTTTCCATAGAAACCTAGGATGGTTAAGGTCCCCATTCCACCTGCTGATCAATGGGTGTCTGCTGTCCAGAAATCCAAGTCTGAAGTCTGAAAAGAAGGCTGCAGAAGCCGTAGGGGCACAGTTGATGATTCAATTCCTGAAAACCCGAAACTCAGACTAAGAGCTGATTCTAGGGATAGGGATTCGAGATCAGTCTTCTTTAGAAGACCGGTTATTCCAGCAAAAGCTGATAGGCAAAAAAGAGATTTCCTCTTTCCTACTCAATGTCTGTCAATGTAGGTATATAATGGGCTTAAAAGGCTTAAAGACGTACAGCAGTACCCAGATGCTAAGGTAAGGAAAAATCTTGCACAAACTATTCGTCATCAAGAGTCAGAGGGGAGGGCGTCTTATCTAGCTGCCTATTCTATTCCGAAACAGGGGATTCAATAGCTGCCCTGCCTCTTCGAGAACATCTGCTCGTGGGTATCTTAATCTCTGCTTGGCCTTAGGAAGTTTCCTTTGAATATGTCACTTCCGGGAAGAAGGGGATAGATTCTCTTGCAGCTTCTTCTAGGCTGCACCTGACACAAAAATTCTAAACCGTCTGTTTTGTTTTCAAGCTCCCTAGCTACTAGAACTAGAGGAAGGGCTCTTTCTGTTGATCACGGGATCTACTCATAGCCTACTTTCCTACCCTTGTTGTGATGAGACCTTATGCCGTGAAGTCAACATAGGATGAATGCCCCTGGGCTTAGGAGCTCGTTGCACTCTTCTTTTCTCTTTTCACGACTAAGCCAGAAAAAGAAAGAGGTGCTCTCCTAGACGTGGACCTTCAGATGGGAATAAACTCTCCCTTCTAGTCTAGAAATCTGGCTATCCCCATCAAGTTATAAGTAGCTTACTCGACGATCTCGATACCAAACGAAGGAAGTTATGGATTAATGGGGCTAGGTTCGCTTTCCGGAATTGTGACCTCTTATTCTTAACAAGATCGTAGAGCGACACAAGACAAAGTGACCCACATCGATGTATAGAGTCTCCACCCTTTCTTGCAAGAAAATTCATTCTACCTGAAGATGCAGAGTACCAAGGGCTAGACGGAAGGAAAGAGTAAGCCCATTTTCCCAAGTGGAGGAAACGTGACTCAAAAGAAAGAATCCCTATCTCCAAAAGAGGAGCAATACAAACCGCAGCTATTGAAAATAAGCGATCTTAGCCCTTGATGGTATGGCACGTTGTTGGAAGTTTTTTCGGAAGAGAAGTGGGCAAGGAACCATCCAGATGAATACTTTTTGAGTTCCCGGCTCCCGGCCTTAAAGAATGAATAACTGGCTCAAAGCGTAGTGGATTTTTTCCTCCTACCATTGCTAATGAATCCACTGGTATTGGACTGCTCTCAAAGGCGACGGGGGGATCCCTTTTTTCTTTTTTCGATCTCCGTAGAAGGGAAATGAGACTCATAAGCCTTTTTGTAAATCCACTCCCAAAAACTAGGAGGGGAGGCCAATTCATTTGGCTATTCTGTCACTTCAGAAAAGGCAGAAGGAATAGCTGCAGAGGAACTCGCTTCATCACTACATTCTATCCCATCTAGTGAATCTCTCCTTCCTTATGATTGGATTGTCGAAGGCAGCCCTTTTCAAGTCCTGGAAAAGGTTATGAAGAAAGGCTTTTGAGACACTACGAAGCAAGTTCAGTCAGCGCATAAAGAGTCCGCTAGTGTAGTTGACTAGTAGTACCATTAGCCTTACCGTTCACTCGAAAGAACCGTCGGGAACAGCCCTAGACCTTACCTTGGTGACCATACCAGCCCCATCTTTCATAGCAATCCAAAAGGCTGAGAGATCTTTCTATGATAAAACACAGGACTCTCCTCTCCCTAGAGATTCTCAAGTGCAGTCTTCCACTCAAGGCAGGAACCACTACTTAGAGTCCTGGACCACTTCATTTAGGAAAGTACCTCTTAGTGGCATCTAGGGGCATCCCTGTCAACCTAGGAAACTCTCTTTCTAACCGAGAACACGCCTCCCTCCTCTCCTTCTGGTCACTCGTTCCTCTTGAGCTGCGAATCCGGGACTTTCAGTTCGAATCCATGGCAAGACAAAGGGGAGGATCCTTTTCTATTTGAATTTGACTGCCTGGCCAGTTCATTGCCTGCTTGGTTTCCTCAAACCACTTACCGGTAAAAAGAACATAGCCAAGCCAATTCGGCTATTTGTTGGCATTCCATTCCGAGTGAGAGTTCCTTTCCATCCGACACAGGAAAGCAAGTTCCTTTTCCATCTTAGTTACGGGAGGTCACGATCCAACACAGCTGCATTTCTCATTCCAGGAATGAAGACAAGGAACCATGGACTGAGAACTTCGTTCCTTGCTTGTAAGCTCGATCAATGACTAGGCATCTTCTAGAATTGATTGATTGGGAAAGCTGGTTCAAAGCAAGGATTTCTGTAGGACGGCCATTCAATTAGTGGTTTCACTTTCAAGTAGTGGATCAACTCTTTCCTAATAATCCGAAAAATCAGAAGCAGAGTAGGAAAGCCCTTTTTCTATGGTATGGAGAAGGAAGCGGAAACCACCATTCGAATAAAGGGCGGCGGATGGCAATAGATAAGTAAGGGTTGGCTAAGCACTAGCTACCTAGCTAGAAGGAAAGGGCAGCCCTTATCTCAATCTCATGCCTTCCTAAATTAAATAAAGGCATAACTAGAGTCATTCCTCTGCTAGTAGGAGCATATCTGAGTACAGAAATGATTGTGTAAGAGAATAGGTTGTTATTGGTCGGTCCTAAAGGTAAGAGTAGGTTGCTCCTCTGTTCCCTACTAATTCTAATTGCGTAAGAGCCTAGTTTTCTCTTCCCTCTGGGTGAGTCGCTTCTTTCTCCAGCAGCTATTGCTAAAGTCGGGTTTGGGTCTTCCCCTGGTGGACGTAGAGGCATCGATCGACAGGGTGCTAATCTAATAAGGGCTGGAATAAAAACCTCATCCTCCATTCCCTCCATGTCTTCAATATCAGTTACCACAAACTGTTCCATAATTCAGTATCCCTCATTGCACTCTGTACTGCTTCCTTCAGCTCACCAACTGTAGCATAGGGTGGAACCACTATAAGCTCACCAGGCTCCCTCGTCAACTCATATTTTAGCTCTCTTGAACTTGGCATCAATCGGCAAATGAATCTCATAAATTGATCATCTTCATCCTTAAAAGGTCACTCCTTCACTGCTTGCTGTCCAAAATTTCCCGAGTCGCCAACTCAACCAATTTTGATTCCGGGTAACCCAATACAATAGTAGTACATTTGTATACAAGTAGACGACATCACTGTAAACATCAGCCCCAGGCACTAGAGCAGGTACTGGAAGTGGCTCAGGAACTATTTCAGGTTCCGGTTCATTGATCAGAACACGATTACCAAGCTCATGAATCGTGTATTCCAAAACCCGAGTGGATGGGTTCACAGCACGACAGACAATGTGACTTCCAACGATTACATTGTTCATTGATTTCAGCACATAGTCGAGCAAACCCGTATCACCAATGTGCAGCCGAGCTGCGTCTCGCACTTCCTGCCGACTCATCCCGCCATGGCTAAACTTGTTTTCTTTCTTTTCTTTCAATGCATTAAGAATGATTTGTGCTGCATATTCGAATCTTCTTGCAGGCCATCCGCTATCCATATTAGCGATTGCAGTAGTGAAATTTCACCGTTCTCCTTATCCTTATAATGAATGGGGATTCAAAGGTGCTGGATCGGTTCCTTAGAGTCAAAAATTTGCTTGCCGAACCATATAGTTTCCTATGAGTTGCGGGATAAAACCTTGCTCTTTCTTATTTTACTACATCACAGAAATTCTAGCCTAAAGAACCTAGCCTCAGACTCGTTCGCTTCCCCCATGAGAATGATGTCATCTGCTTACTGTCCGTGGTTGATTGCTTGAACATTTGGGGCTTTTTCACACTTGTTGATTGGCCTAGGCTTAGACCACAGATACTTGCTGATAGAATCTGTGATAAGAATGTGAACAAGTAGGGGGACAGTGGGCATCCTTACCTGAGTCCACGACTCACCTTTAAGAAATCTGACGGTCTGCCGTTGATGGGGCAATCCAAGGCCCTTTGATACATGCTTTGATCCGGAGAAAAAAATGAAATAAAATATGGCAGCGGAACTTTTTTATTATTTATTTATCTATACTGGCTCTAGTGCTAGTTGTGTTGTTTAATCAATGGAAGTAACATAGTGCGGTAGCTCAGCCATTTGCAGCGAAGGAAGGATTAGTTGCGTAAGAAAAGGTGAGCATTACAGCGGCTTCCCCCCCAAAAAAAGGGGTTTTCCGGTTGATTATGTCATTTCTCTCTCTCTGGTATGATGATTTTCTAGCCATATTTATAGAAGGCGAGTGCGAAACGGTAGGCGGCTAGTCACGCCACATTGGGTACTGCCAAGTACGCTTTTTGAATAAAAAATTCTCTTATTTTCCTGATATTACTGTAAACAAATTGATATTTGTTTTTTACCATGCCCATGGTTGAGGGCTGTGATCCCTAGGTGTCGTAGAAAGAGGAACTACCACTGACTCTGCCGTGGAATCAAAGACTGACTCACCACTTCGAATTGAGGATTTTTTTTAACTGAAAGGTGCTTCCTCAACCAGATAATTAGGATCTACCAATCGATTGGCTTGTCAGGAATGGGGATCAACCCAATATCCATTTACCGGATAGTCTTTCTTAGCAGCTAGTAATCTACGATGCTACACTTGAAGCTTTCAGAGAGTCCTACTGTCGGCTCATCTTCTATCTAAGACCTCCGGATGCCTGAAAGCTGCTGTTTTATCAGGTCTAGTTGCGGTTCGCTCTTTCACTTATTCGGTCAAGCAGCTTCACTCCTCTCCCTCTGGTCGAGCTGCTACGCTCCTTGGCAGTCAGTCTCCACCCCTGACCCCATTCCTTCTAGCTCAGGAACTTCTATTTTGAATCTGAGTTTCTACCTTTCCCCGTTCCCGTGTAAGCTATTCCATGCGATGTCTTTCACAAAGGTACAGGGATTTGATAATCGATAGAGCTGGTGAATCTTTTCTTCCCTCGTAGGAACTTGGTCTCTCTAATACATCAATCAATATGGTCGATAGATCAGGTAGAAGATCAGCTGCTACTCTCGCTGTCTTCGATCGGCTTCAAAGCTTCTTCACTTTTTGCGCTTAGCACTTCCACCGATGCCTGACTTTCGTCTATGTATGGGTTAGATTAGAGAAGCAATCCTCCTTCTATCCTATCAACTAAGCTCTTCTTCGTCTTTCCCCTGAGGAGGTCAAGAATTCGTCGATTCCACATCCCTTGATTCAACTATTGGAAGTGCTGTTATGATCGATTTGGCTTCTCCTCTTCATGAATAGCCTGGGCACTTATATTCTTAATAAGAGTATACAGGTCCGTCTTTGACCGGTTCGGGACTCGTTCTATGACCGTACTCCCCTCCCATGTTTGAGGAGTCTGAGAAAGCTCTTCGTCCGACGCGGATACGAGCTTCTTCGATTGGACTGTTACATAGTAAATGCGGCTCGGAACAGCTATGAGGCACTGAGCCCTTTAAACTTCGCTCTTTGAGCCGTTTTCTGCTCAAGTGGCTTGGTTGCTTTCTGGCTTGATGAAAGATAGGTTGAAGTCTTAGAGTTAGACCTAAAGGCTGCTCCTGCTGATGAAGAAAGAAGGCTTTCTCCTACTGCGCGGACCCGTCCCCGAATCCGAAATGGCTACGGCTACCTAAGCTTGAAGTCGAGTGTTGGGGCAAAGAGCCGAACTACTGATAAAACTTCGGGCAAGCGACTGAGGAATGAAAGATAATGTTCTCCGCCCTGAACAAAAAGATCTGAAAATAGAGTATGTGAAGATGTCTACTCTACTCCCTTCTTTCTATCGACATCCCTATCTGTCATAGAATTTCATTAAGCATATAGCTCGGGCTCTTTCGTTCCGAAACCGTAACCTTAGGAAGTGCGGGTTAACTTGAGCTAATGGCTGGCGCCTCTGAAGCCTCTGAGCTTCTAGCTAAAGACTATTCTCGGTACTCCATCAACTCAATGAATTGCGTAGAAAACGATCAGGTGCTCATCCGCCTCTCGGCTTCCTGATCTTCACTGGTCGGAGGCTAAGAGCTTTCTTTGACTCTGAGTCATATGGGATGGGTCCCTACTCTCACTATGACATAGTGGCCCAACGGTTCCTATGAAAGTCATAGCCGGACCTACTCTCCTCTCGCCGATGGTTTGAGAGTTGCGTTGGCGTGACGCTAATCTACTGATATTCGAGTGCTTGAGTTTCACTCATGTAGAGATAACGAAGGGAAAGGGCATTTGAGGGAGAGCCCAACCCAAGGGAAGGGGCAAAGAAAGGACCTGAGCACATTGACATCGAAGAAAAGGCCAATGAAAATAGGGAAAGTCCTATTCAAGCCGCTTTACCGACGAGGTTAAAGAGCGGTAGCCCCTCCTTCGAGCAAGCAAGCGGCACTAAAAGCAGGATGAAAGCAAGCAAGGAGTGTAAGCCACTTGCCCGATAGGGTAAGGAGCGGAGACCCTTCCTTCATTCATTAAGTTTAGGGAGTCAGGGATAACAGAGGAGCAAGCCCAAACAGAAGCAACAAGAAAAAACAAAGCAAGAAAGAAAACAGCTCTTTGTCTTACTGTGCCCGAGGAAGGGAAGAAAGAAGATGACAGACAAAGCACAACGGAGGAATGAACTTCAAGCATGGAGGGGGAAAGTAACGGCACTCAAAGCTGTCTTCCATCAACCAAGCATGAAACAGAAGCCATGGACTAAGATGACTGGACAGGAGCGATAAGCAGCTATCAGCCACTCGAACCAAGTTAGAGGTTTTTTTCATGAGAGTCTTTCTAACATTCTTCACCTGAACCCGGGAACAGCTTTGACTTAGATACTCTATTGTCAGATAGTTGAATGGCACCGGGAATGGATTAGGGAGCAAAGGAGATTAGGGAAAGTCGAAAGCCCTTTTTCCAACTGAGAGGGGCAGGAGAAGGATAGAAAGGTAGTTTCCTCCAGCAAGAGGGATGACTTCTTCCTTTCCGCAAATAACAAGCGCTTTTCTTCGCCACATCGCGTATAACGGGAATCGAACCCCCCTGCTGCTGGCGGGCGGATGGAGAATGTTCAACTTCGATCTTGTTAGGAGTAGGTTTTGGCTTTCCCCTTTTATGTTATTAGTAAAGCGCTAACGCCCTATCTATAGTAAGGGGCTTTTTCAATAAGGCTCGCGTAGGGGCGCTCACGTTTTTTTGGCTCTCTTCGCTTCACTAGCCTTGATTGGTGGATGGAAGTTCCGAGGATAGTCTGGTGGTATCGTATAGTTGATCACGGCTGCATTTAGGAGTAATAAGTTCCTCACACTTTTCATTTCATAATCATAAAAAAAAAGAAAAGTAGCCTAGGGCGGATCCCAGATATGCCAGTTGATTGATTCGACTCCATTTTAAAGATTGGGTGAGTGTTAAGTGTACCGGTGTAGCCTATGCGAAGCAAGCCTACATAGGGATCGAAAAGAATGCATTGTATTCTAAATGAGATGAAAAAAAGAGAAAAGGAACGAAGGGATGAATCGGCGAAGAATTAGGATGGGCTGCTGGTCGAGCTAGCTCTAATCGAACTGTGACATCACGTAAAGTAAGTGTCAAGCGAATATAAAAACTAAAAAAGAGCGCCGTGCTAGAGTGCAGGCGCTTCAGCAACGGGAAGGACATAGCTTTTGAATCAACGAAGCACTCTGTCAGCAGAGAAGTTTGATTTCATAAGAGAAGAAGGTCCAGTCCAAAGAAGGTTGGATTGGAAAGGAATACGCCCGGTTCCTGAGACAGGAAAGGGGTCTACGTTCTGGCATGAATGTCAGTTCAGTTCATGTTCATCCCAATCCCTCTTAAGGAAGAAGCCTTCTCAAGCGCCCTAAGATGAGGAAGAAGCTACTTTCAGACTGTGTGCCCTTTCCTTTTCTTTGCTAACCACGCTGAGGGCTCGAACCTCAGTTCTTCCTTATTGCCGTGGCCCTTTTACTTTATATAGTCCTATCAAGATCATTTGGCTGACGCCGAAAGCGTAACTATCTTACTAGAAGTGAGGACTGCCCTCCACCTCTTATTCATATTTCATATCAGGTTCCATCTTCTACTTCTCTTTCTCCCTAAACTAAAGGTCGATCCTTGTCCTTGGTACAGTGTTCCACCCGCTCTCTATCCTATGCCCCTTTTCTCGCGAAACTGCACTCTTTTACTTGGACTTGACTTTGAAGCCTGATTCAAAAAAGAGATCTTTGGGTAAGACTGCCGGGTCTTGAGCACCAGTACTATCACCAATATCTAATATCTAGATTCGTCTAAGATTACTCCCGCTTACCAAAAGACTTAACACTGGATCTGATATTCATCGAATAGAATGAGAAAAAGCTCTCTCCGGACCATGAGGCATTTCCCTCTTTAGAATTCTTTATAAGAAATGGGAATGAGAGATGGGATCAAGGTAATAGCTACCTTTCTCGCTCCTGGTATTCGGAGATAGGATAAACAAGACTGACTTGACTTCAAACTCTTTCAGTCAGTCCATCAGATTGACCTCGAGATTCGCCTTTTGCTTTCATTTGGTCAACGGACCGTACCGAAGTTAGTTGAAATACAGAATGCAGGCCTAACCCATTAGAGAGATTTCCCAAAAAGTAGAAGCATTCCAATTCTTTATTTAGATTTAGGAGTTTCTTAGGAGAAGAAAGAAGCTAAGACTCTTTTCTTAGAGGAGACAAAGGGCTAAGAAGTGGAGGGAAGAGCGTACTGAAACCGTAACCGTCATGGGTGAGCCTGCAAAGTCCATCAAAACTCCAGACCCTTCTGCTTTGAGGAAATTCTTACGCATAAGCGCACAGTTTTCTATTTAAAAAATAGAAAATAGAAGCGGATAAAAAAGGCTAAAGTCCCAAGAAAAGGTTGGTTCAATCGATAGCTCAAGCTCAACGAAGGCGGTATCTTACTTAGTAGCCGCAGAAAAGGACAAGGACTCGGCTCTTTCCATATCAGTTCGGATTTTCCTGTTTTATAAAGGCAAAACATAAGCGGCTACTGTCCCTATGGCATTAGAGTAGTCTATGGTACCAATCCCCTATAGAAACAAACGCTCACCTATACCTGGAGTGGCCGCATTTGGTACAGCCAGGGGTTAGAGATAGAGATCAAGCCTTGTCTTGTATTCGTATTTCCAAAAGTTTTCATCCATACGTTTATGTATATACTATTTTAGTAATAGATGGAAGCTGCAGCTGCTATGAGGACCAATCAGAAATCCCATCCCATCGTGTGTCTAGAAAACAGGAAATACCAACTGCCCTTGAAGCCGAACAGAAACACGGTGCTTTCACCTCTGTAACAGAGAATTGAATTTCGGTCTAGTTGCTATACGAAAAGATCTTTTTTTTACCATGCCTGTGCTGTGATACCTTCCACTGAGCCAACCATCCATCAATAATTTCGTATAGAAACACAAAAATGTCAACTCAATAGGAAAACCTCTTCTTTCAAGAAGCGTAAGTCTAAACTCACCCTCTATTTCACTCTAAAAAAAGGCATTCATTCCGGGCAGAGAATTACCCTCGAATGAGTACTAGCCTATCTACCTACGAAAAAGCCCTTTATGTTAAAGTATCTATACCCATAGGTTTACCTCACATCGATAAATCCACTCATCAAAAGGGGTCAGATAAAGCCTTGAGATGAATAATGCTTCCAGTCCCAAGGATTCATTCAGTTAAGTCGATGAGCAAGTCGTCTAGACCAATAATCAATAGAGACGGAAACTCCCTTACGAAAGCCACTTGAAGGCGAAATGAACTTCTCGATCTAAAACAAGTCTTTGGGGACTTATTCTTCTCATACTTTATTTTGACCAATGGGTCAGTGCTGGTCGAAGAAAAGAAAACGAGACTTAGCTTATGCGGCACACATGCTCTGAAGCGTGCTTTTACGCTCGATGATTCCCTCTTCAAGGTGTGTTCAGTTAGAACGTTAAAAAGAAAGAGAGCGTTCAAGTTCAGGTGGTCGAATGCATTTTTCTGTACTGTAGCAGGAATGGCTTTCCTGGGCCCTACTTTGTTTATGTATGCGTACGTGTAAACGCATTTACTTTCTCTGACTCTGAGGGTAAATTGACTTCGGGAGCGGTAACGGATTTTCTCGATACTAAGTTTGCCGGAAAGCACTTCACGTATAAGAGCTTGGGTCCCCGTATCCTTTGTTTGCCTTTTTACCTTCGGTAGGAAACCATTATGGAAAGTGATCACACGAAAAGCAAAAAAGCGCTCTTCCTTCCGGCTTCTGGAAAGACTTGAGCCGATAGACGAACATTGGTCAATTTCAATTAAAGGTCGGCTACTAATTACAATTGTTGGATTGAAAGCATCTCTCTTTCCGATTTCGTTTTCGAAGGAGTTTTCTCGTATTCTGTACTCGTATTCTGTATTAGCTCCTTCCACGAATGAATAAGGTAAGGCTTCGATCTTTCGCTTTTGAGTTCGTCCGGAAGCTCTAGTATGAGCCGGTGATTCCAGTCCGTCTCGGATGGAACTCCCACCTAAAAGGTCGTCTCTTGTCGAACATCTCACCCAAGCGCTAGGTAATCCAATTTGGAGCATCGGTACTCGCCAGAGTTACAAGTCGTTAAGCGACGCGAAAGAGTTGATCCATCGGATTGGGATTAGCCAGTCTTTGAGCTAGCCCTAATTGAATCTACCAAATAGGCAAATAGGCTAAAGAAGGGAAGCACCAACCATTCATTTGTCGAATCGAAAGCTTCGCCTACGACGTAACTCAGCGCGGTAAGCTCCATTTTGCTGGCGCTTGTTTAATTTAAAGTGGTACGGTATCCCCATACTTTTCTAACTAAGTCAATTGAAAATGACATCGGCTAGTGAGCAAACGAGCTTCCGAATTGGATCAAAGCCAAGAACCGAGGCGAGGTCGGGAGTGTGCGGATCAGACAGAGAAGAAAGATAAGGTGTTCACGATTTAGAAGAAGTAGCATATGCTCCGGCCGGCTCGCTTAGTCTTCATCGTCAATGGCTGCTAACGCCGCGACGAGGGCGCGACGGGTTGCCAAAGGAGAGTCCCAAGAGGCCTAGGAGAGAGGTGATGTATTTATCTTTACATGTACTGAACTTATTGGGTCCCCATTAAGAAAAGAAAGGCTTTGCCCAGCCTAAAGCGCTTTTCCTAACCAAGGTGATATTACCTTCTTCCACTACTGAGAAGTCTTCGAAATATTTCCTTCCATCGTTACCATGAGTACAGGCCCGGTCCTCATTCCGTAATTCTGGTTAAGAGACCCCTATCGCTAACTTCTCTGTCCTAATCTCCTGTGTCGAAGACATCGGAAAAAGCTTGCTTGTTTTCGTACTACTACAGGTCCTAGGGATGGGACTTTCAGGCCAAGTGCGGATTCGTCGAAATCGAAAGATTGCCTCTTATTTGCTAAGATTGGCGAATCAATCAGTCGTGGTTTCGGCTCATATCGGAAAGAATTAAAAAAGATAAAGTAGCGCATGGGCAAGGTAATACGATAACCGATTTCTTAGAGCATTTAGGCGACTCCTAAGACACCAAAAAAGGGTGAGAAAAACATGAGCCAATAGGCGAACCGAAGAAGCAGATTGACCTACTTTCAACGCATAGGCTCGCCCGCGAAAGGAAGACAATCGTTGCGTGCAATGCGTAACGCCTCTGAGCCAGAACTATAAGCATCATATAGAAGATCGTTGGCCAATTCCTTGCATCACGAACCTCTCGAACTAAAAGGAAAAGATCAACCGACCGAATCTTCGTTATTTATTCTCCACTTTACTTTCGACACGAATGCAATGAAAGCGGGTCAGCTGAGCTGCAAGTGAGATTTTGGTCCGAATTCCGGCTAACTCATGGGCAAAGTCGTCTTTTGCCGCCCCTCATGCAGCATATGAGCGGATCTTCACGAAAACCGGCTCTATTGGCGGATGGATAGCGCCCCTCACTCTGCTATGAGAACAAAGAAAGGCACACTATCTCCTTGCAGCTTTGCCCGTCGCCTATAGTAGGATGGATAGCAAAGCCGCTAAAGCGCCCTTCGCTTAGTATATTTGAGCCTCTACTGAATTCCGCTCGCCCCGGTCCGCGTTGACAAAGTCAACGACACAAGCAAGGAGTTGACAAAGGAGAACAGCCCCCTGTTGTTGATAGAGAGCTTACTGCCCCGCCCTTTATAGTATAGTCGCGACTGTTGTCATGGAAAAAGACTTTCTTTTTTTTTTTCAAAGAAGCATGCTTAACACAGCCTATAGCGTAAAGGCATTCGAGCTGCGTCTAAACTAAATTAAAGGTGAGGGCCTTTACTCTTTCTTCTGTAGATACGCTATCCCTTCCTTCCGGCTATGGTATGGGGGAAGGGAAGTGAGATCTACCAATTTCTTTTTAATGAGTGGCCGCACTATGATCGTTCGGGAGACATGGTCCCACGCGCTACACAAAAGAATGAATTGTTATGCGGTCGGAAAACTCTTTCTGCGGGCAGCCTATCCAATCAGATCACGTATTTTTGAATATAATATGTCGTTCTGTCATATACATGTATTCGATTCGGTCTTCAATTTGGCCTGCTCGTGCCCGGAGAGAGAATGGGCACGACGCCCCCTCTTCCCGTTCTACTGTCCAAAACACGCCGGCCATTCTAAGTTCTGGGGTTGGGTCGGATAGGACCAGACCAAATCGGCTGGATCTGTGGAATCTGAACGGATCAGATCCAATCGGATCGTAGCTTCGAGT